TCAGCCTATATAAATTTCCATCTCCAACAAAAAGCTTAACCTTATCCAAAATCAGACTTATTGGTATCATTGGTAATGAATCTCCTAAGTCAAGCTTATACAATCTATCCGCTGTACCAATTTTTTTAAGGCGATCAAAAAGAAGCCATTCGCTTCCCAACTTAAGCCGAGCGATAGGTGCGATATCTCAAGTAAGGTCTCGTTCGTCTCACAGCAAGTCTCCTGCGATCTACTCAAGGGTTCAACTCTGTCGACCCTTGATGGCCTTTACGAGCCAACCAAAGATCAGTACATATGGCGCAAGACGTTAGGTAATAAAGAGTCACGGCTAATCCCTAACCTGCCTTACTCCCGGGAATAAGCGGAAAAATATTTTACCTGCTAATCCCTTTTATACTCGCGATAACTATGTAGCTCGTTTGCTCTTATGTACTGGTTATTTATGCTCGCTGAAAGTATGTAACTCGCTTGGCATCATCGGAGATTAGAAGCTAGCCCTTACCTCGCTTCCCCGCCATGGAGGGTCTAAGGTAAGATCAGAGGACTGAAAGGAAGGCATAATATGAGTACTCGCTCGCTGAAGAGGTAATCATATAAAAGGCAAAGGAAGAAGATCATGTTCTCGCTTCCCTTATCTGTTTGGCCTGGAGGCGTATCTCCCGATGGTCGACTGAAGGCTTATTACCGATTAGCCTTTTTGCTACTAAAGATACTTATGGAACTCAGGCTGACTTGTTTGCTTTGCTCTACGCTGGGAAGACGACGGTGCGATTTCATCTGTTGGAGGCGTAACCGCAGCAGTGAGGTCTACTCTAAAGGTAGTTCCGTTCTCCTCGGATGAGAATCGGTAGCTATTATATTATAATAGTAGTTGCGGTGTTACTTTCTTCTTGAAAAGACAGCTTTCAAAGCCTTTCCAGGCTAACGAAGTTAGGGCAACAACTCCTGACTCGAGGTTGAGAATAGGATTCGATGGAAAACGGGATCAAGCTTAATTACTTTCCGTTGTGATCAATTGTTGTACCGATGGGTGTTTATGAAAGTGGAGCTTCGGGAAAGATGGGCACTCGTCATGTGCTGCAACTCGATTTGTCGCAACAAGAGGAGAAGAAGATACCTCGATGAAACCCAATCAGGATGTGAACAAAGGCCACTGCTCAAACTCTTCGATATGCGCTAGCTAGGCAATCCCTTTACTTAATCTGATAATTGATCTCTTGCTACCAGATCTGCCCTTACGGATCTGTTGAAGGGAGGATTGAAAAAAAAACAAGGCATATTTCTTTCATATATGGTGGTAGGGAGGGGATGGCCTCTCATCAGCGGTAGGAAGATCCAAGTTAGGAGTTTGTACAGGGGAGAATCGGTCTTGAAGCTTAGTTGAAGGTTACGGAAAAGGGAAAGGAAGTGTTTGGCTAGGGGGTCGCCTTCCACCTTTTTTGGATAGGGGATAGGAAACGAGCCAACCGGCGAACAGTTAGTTACCGAACACTACCTTCTTTCTTTGGAATGAACAAAGACCATACGCCTAGATTGGCGACTTATGGTTTAGGGAGATGAGCCCTTCTCCGCATAGGGAAATTGGCCTAGATCCAGATACACCCATCCATCTCTTTGTCCCGCTACCTCACTCCCCGCCCCAGCTTCTTTTTTTCGCATGCCACATAGAGAGTCACCCATTCTTTTTCTCTTTCTGCTAACACCTGATTGGATTCGTAGGTCTTATATCCGAGACAAGGCGACAGTATGAACATTAAAAAAAATAGTCCGTATTGTCAGGAATCGGTTTTTATATAGCTACCCACGTCAATGGAATGGACCTCTTTTTTAGCTTAGCTGTATGCTCATCAAATTGGATCGGACTCCCCATTCGGCTAGCTAAAGAATCAAGAATATCCGGTCGCCTTTTTTCGAAATAATTGAGTCCAGGAAAGATTATCGAAGCCGGAGCCTTATGCAATACTGCTGTTTCCGGCCGACGGTGTCCACCTTTTAAGATAAGAACCGGATATTGAGGTTGTTTATTTTCCATGGTACTCCGGTCCAGGCCTTCATCCCTCATATCTTCCTCCTGGTTAAATCTGATAACGAAGTAACCATGGCTCAGGTCCACGAGTGCCACATTCCCTTTCGCTCGCCGCAGGCTCCTTAGCCGCTCCTCCACATACTCCAACATAGGCTAAAGCCCCAGTAATTTCCTAATAAGGCCGCGTCTCCACGATTTCCTTGTGCTAAAACTTCCTGGGTTGGGAAAATTTAATATTACCTTCTCCTTTTCCATGACTGAATCCTGCATCCAGGAGCACTCACGGAGGTCATATTCCTGATATTCATTGTTCAAATCCTCATCCTGTCAATGGAAATGCTATTGCTCATCCATCAATAGCGTCAGCGAAGTGCTTCTCTTCTTGACTTTGATCCCTCCATCCATGAGATCCGGGAAAAACTAATCAATGAAATTCGATGCAGTTGAAAATATCCTAGATAAAGGTGGGGGTGAGAACGTCACTTCCTTTCGTTGCTTGACAGCTTTTTGAATACAGGATCGATAGAATCCCCGGGGAAGAACTCATCAGAAAGGCTTTTCCCGCTCTAGTTGCTGTAGCTCCGTCGCCTCTTGGGCTTTAAATCCAACATCTCTTGCCTTTGATTGTGCGTTGGTGGGAAATCTATCAAGAGAATTTTCTCACTAATCCAGGGGGCTAGGCTAGACACTTCTATATTATGAATCTTAGTATGTCTCGGGTGCCTTTCCCAAAGTCAGTGAATGTCTGTGATTATACGAGGAGAATGGAACAACTCCTAGCTATGCTGTTCCCCCGGACTGACTAATCCAATTTGAATTTTCTTCAACTGAAAATGTGCCAGGCTAGGCTCGGAACGGAGATGAGGAATTATTATCTATAGTGAAGAATGTCTCGATTCCTGAATCTGAAACTCTCGTCATCGAATCTGTCAGTTAGGGATCGAGTCATTCTTGATCACTAGTTCTCTCTTGATCTCTGATTCTGAGGTCATGTCAAGGTTGTTTTTTCTGAGAGTCTTCGGTTGGCTGTCCGGGGACCGGCTTCGCGAGACCATTTCGATCCACACTGGAGAAGTCCTCTCTCGGGCTAGGCTCTATTGGGCGGAGGTGATCCTTTCTTTACTAGAGGAGCAGGAAAGGAAGAGGCACCAATTTCGGTGCTTGCTTCCCCTGCACCTAGAGGATCTAACACTGATGGTTACTATAGATCTGGAAGTTACTTAGATGCTGGTTATAAAAGCTACTCAATCTGTTACTTGGGACTAAAAACCTGCTCCTGCCTTTCTTTGCTTCTAATGATAGAAAGGAGGGGAGGGAAGGATGCAAGCAAGGAAGCGCTAACCTATACCTATACTCCCTTAATCCCGTTCCTTCTAGGCGAGTAAGGGCATAAACTTCTAAAATAAAAAATAGAAAGAAAAACTAACGAAGAAAGCACCGGTAAGGTTGTACCTAAGCCTAAGGGCTGGGGCTGGCCTTTACTGGATCTAATTCCCTCTGCGAGCTACCGGATCTAATGCACCATTCTTCGGCCTATTACGAACAGTTTCGATGTACCAGATCGTCTTGTGTTTCATCAATCTTCGGCAGGAGTTTGATGCGGGGATTCCCAGCTGTAGTGGGCATCGCCCTATACTTAGCGAAAGAACTTTCTTTCGCCCTTCCTTGATCAATCACTTTCAAGCTGTTACTTCTTGCTCTTCCACGATATAGACTCCAATGACAATGAAATATTTATTTCCAGTGATGGATTCCCTGTCCAGCGCATCTCCTGCCCAATCCGCATCGGAGTCTCCTGTCATCTGAAGGGAACTGGAAGATGGGAAAAGAAGACCTTTTCCAGGTGAACCCTTAAGATATCAGAGGATTCTGTATGCAACATCTAGATGTATCGTTCTTGGTTTCTGCATGAATTGACTCACGACTCCAACAACATAGGCAATGTCGGCTCGATCATCTTTATATTGGCAGGAGGAGGTAAAGCATGAGTGGGTAGGGGATTGGTAGTGACATTGGGACGCTTTGCCCTTGGTGGCTCAATTTTCCCTGAATTAATAAGGTCTTGGATGTCATGTTTCAGCCTTAAACATCGGTAAGTATTTTGGCCATTTGTCTAAAGGTACTTGCAGTAGGCATGGGCTTTGTACCTAGGAGGAAGAGGATCTGGTGACGGAGATGGGGGAAGAGGCGTGAGTACACCATGCTTTTGAAGCCTTTCCAAGGTGCGGCTGAGAGTTATGCCTAACGGAGTGAAAGTTCTGGGTGTCTTAGGCTTTCCGTCAGACAAGACATTGACTTCACTGTTCTTGCTTCTTCCTCCCAGGGCTATCTTCTTTCCTTTTGGATCTGCCCTTTTGACCTGTGATCCATGAGTCCCATTGTAGATTTCAATACGGGTGGTTCAATCAAAGAGTCATAAGTGGGCATCGCTTGGAAATCGAAATAGTCATGGTATTGCCTACTCATGTTACTGATCATTATACGAACTTCTGCCTTTTCTGGGGGGAGACGATCAGCTCATATCTATTTATTTATATATAAAGAATTTCTTCTTTCCCTCGGGGAACGAAGGCTATAAGAGAATCAGTAGCTTTATTTATATAGGAAAGGAAGTAAAGATGAGCTCTCTTCTGACCCTAAGGGCTAACTGAACTCACTTGAAAGAGGGAGACAAAGATGTGAACATGAAGTTCAGAAGTTCCCCAGACGTGGGTATGGACTAGGGACGGAGATTCTTTGAAAGAAGACCCCTTTCTTAAGCATATAGCTAGCATTCCTTCTGAACCAGTTTTCCTTCGTGCAATAGGGGCTCCTCACACAAGAATGCCTCCATTTGAGAATAAGCTGCTTCAAGTATCCATTGGGTTTACTAGTAAGCATCCTGCGCCAGCAGTTAGAGATCCTCTATGTACATCTAAGGGCTCCTTGCTCATGTTTTCAACATAGATCCAACTTCCGGGTATAAGAAAGAACCAAGACCTTCCTTTTAGTAAAAGATGGATTTGCTTTTCGACAAGTGCTTGCCTTCCTATCTATTTCAAGTGTCCTAAGACTAGTTCCTTTGTAACTAATATCCACTCATAAGAGAAGGAAGAGGGGGATACTCCGAATATCTATTGTCGGAGAATAAGCCGATAGAATATCCTGAGGAGAAGAATCGGATAGGGAGTGAAGTAGCGGTGATCCAAGCAAGATAGTCTGGAGCAAGTGCAAAGAGAATACCTCCGCTGTTAGCTAAGGCTAGTCACTTCAAGTCTTTGTATGGACAATGTCTCTTGTTGTATAGCTACTTTCTCTGGGTTCTTCCCGAAGGGGCTAACCGTATTAATAGCTGATTTAAGGTAGTTGCTACTTCGTTGTTGAAAAAATGGTTTTCTAGCTGTTGATGGGTGAACCCATTAGGGTTGTTATCGGTTTCGAGTTCTCGCTGTTCTCTAAGGAAGTTGAGTGAGAAGAAGTATGAAGTAAAAATTATTGGAGCTAGGCCCTTCAAGCTTAAAGACTAGCAGTTCCTCTCTTTCATGTCATGAAGCAACTGGCCAAAGAAGCTCCTCAGCTAGGGTTTATGATCAAACTCTAAAAAGGCTTCTAGCTAAGACTGCTTTCTCTCTTCCGTATGTGAAATTTTCCTTTCAAGCAACCACATTCAGCAGTGACATCGAAATGTGAGATTTAAGCCTTTTCCTTCGCATTTGCTTGTTAACAACGAGCCAACCTTCTGAGGGTTAGGTGAAGATCTCGTAAGAGAAAATAAAAACGTGGATCTAGTACGGCGGTGGATCCCCCTTTCTTCGCGCTGGTTCTGCAAAAAAATTGCGTAAAGTGAGATGTGTGATAGCTGGCATGGGACTGTTTACCGGCAGCTAATTTTGCATCGTGATCCCCTGTGTTCTAAAAGTGCTTTCCTTCTAGCTTGACTTGTTCTATTAGGTTAGGTATGTGGCTTTGTTTTAATCGGACCTACCAATCATCCTCTCCCCCTTTCCCTAAGGGGAAGTGTAGGCATCAGAGAGGCCCCGTGCAGTGCTTGCCTTTCTACCTCTCTCCGTATTGCATTCATCCCCATCTTTTTATTCTTTCCATCTTTCCGTTCTCTTAGGCCCCCAAGGAAGATTCCATCTTTGGGGAAAAGCACATCAGCCAGCCTTTCAATCAAGCATCCTACTCCTTGTAATCGTATGAGTCCTGGCCTAATCCTTGAGGGCTATCAGTCAAATTAGGAAAGATTGTTGTCTGAAAAGTAGTCCATTACGTATGTATTGTAGTTTTTTCCGTATGCCCGTCTAAGCGGGTTTCCGGCTAGTCTTTGAAGTCTTGTTATGGATTCTTCTGGTTGGGTTGTAGCGCGGGTTTCCGTTGGGTGAACCCTTATCGATCTTCTTATTGTTTGGTAAGCGGCTTCTTGCCTGGCGCATTACCCTCCTTTAAGTTGATTTGACTACTCTTTTCTTTCCCGCATTCTTTCATTTCTTTCGTATAGGGAGTTGATTAAGTTTACTGTTTTCCCTACTCTATAAGAAAGTTCCTTCAGCGGTCTAAGCTTCTCTGCCTGCTTTGCATTACGTATATCAGTCGATTCGGTAATCATTCCGTCTTCATCCCGTAAGGATTCGAAGTAGTGTCTCAGTGTAACCGGCCCCGCTGGGCAGAAATCCTCTAAGAGTCCCGCAGGTAACCCCGTAGGCTAACTTATCCCTCCGCATATTCGTTGAAGCGAGGGCCTTTTCTTTTCTAGCTTTGCCCCTCATCAAGGATTTCTTCCTTCCTCTTATCGCTTCCTTGATGAAGCAGCAGCCTTTGCCACATTCCCCTAGCATACACACACCTTTGATGGCTAGCTCTCTCCTCGTGCAAGCCTTCTATTAGCAGTTCAACCTGTACCTGACTTGCGAATCGGTAATTGCCTAATTTGCTATTCCTTCTTTTCTTCCATGAGGAAGCGGAGAGGTAGCGTGTAGGTTTGACTAATGCAACTAGTCGGCCTTCAGGTAATCCATTCTCGTGTAAGAACCCCTAGTGGCCCGGTTCGTTTGTGTCTTAGTCGTGGAAGGAGCATTGGCTTAGTCTTGAGACTCTTTAACTCCCCTATTTATATTAAACTTTAGCAAATAAGGAATCCGTTTTCGTTCTTCCCTCAGTTGTGATGTCTTCGAAGTCGTAGATCGAGTGAATGCGGTTGCAGGTCTAGCGCCATCCCCGAAGCCTTTCATTTAGGTTGACTTTGCTTTCTTCTTAGTCTTCCGTCTAGTAGTGGAAGGCGTGTCTGGGAATCAATCCTCGTATAATAGGGAAGCCGGCCTTTCTTCTTTCCTTCAGGTGGTGAAATGCCTATCATAATTGCTGTTGCAGGAGCGATGTCAAAGTGAATCTTGTAGTGAGGGTCTTTCGGGTGGTATAGCACCATTACAGTTGCGTTTTTGTCTGCTGCTAAGGTTCAATGCTTTCTCTTTTAACAAGTAGTAAGCGCGGGAGCAGCCCTCTCTTCCTCTCTCCCTTACACCCTGAAACTAGGGCTTTAATTTAAGAAGGGCCCCTCCTACTGGCTTCAATCAGCCCCATACTGATGAAAGGGCTATGCATCGAAATGAGGTATCACATTCTACACACCCATCTATCTATTCTGAACCTAGCTTAAGCTCGTCTATCAAACAAAAGGGGTTCACTCGGCCAAAGCCCAATGTTACATTGTAAATACTTGAGGGAGTGAGATGCCCACCCACGCTAACCAACGATCCAATGCGCTTGAGTGGATGAACAGGATCCCTTGTTGGAAGAGAAAAAGCAGAAAATCTTCCCAGAGTGCCCTATTACAGACGGGCGATCCAGGGAGGAACTAAACTAGCATTATTGAGTGCGACCAGTCAGCGAAGTCCTTTGTTTGAGAAAAGAATGAGAGCAAGTCGCTGAAGTCACCGCTTTAAGATCAAAGTAACCTGCCGTCCGTTCGCTTTGTTTTGGTCTTGACGTGCTTTGAAAAACATAGAGATATGATTTGCACTAGAACACTGACGATAGACCCACCGGGAACACATTCACTACTGGGCATTGACATCTTAATGCGTTGCAATCTGGACATTGATCGATCTTTATGCTTCCCAGCAGCTATACAATCCGAATCGGCTACCAGTACCTATTAAGTTAAGACCGCTCGAGTTCTTGAGACCGGGGAGGGGCACCCCCAGTGCAGGGCCAATTTCAGTGCCGGTTGGAGACCTGGTTCGAGATGCATATCTTGAAAGAGAGCCATCACCTCGCCCAACATCCCTTCCTTTTCAATAGGCAATTCGAGAGCCAAATCCAAAAGCTTAATATCCGGTTTTACACCAAGGCATAGTAGCTCGTTTATGTCTTATTAACCTCCTGGCGCTTTTTATGGAAAACTGAGTGATCAGGCATCCATATAACTGTGTCTTATTGCTCACTGTTCAAGGGCCTTATGGCTCTGATACACTCCCCAATTTCTTGCAGATCTTGATTTGCAGCTGCAGGGAGGGACCATCTGGAATTAGAAAGTATGTCTGCAACTTTTACATTTTTGGGAACACCAGACTGCCCTATGATCTGCTCACCATACATACCTTTCCACTATAGAACCTATAGGCAGCCAAGAGTCATACCAGAGAGATGTATTGGTTCCATTGCCAACATCATGTATAATATATCTTATAGCCAACTCTCTCACCTGTAAAAGTTTCCTACAAATCTATCCAATATTTATTCTTGAGCAAAGCCTTGAACAGGACGAGAGGAATAATAGCCTACCTCAGGCATGTTGTCTGGAACTGGATCATGGCTTGAGTCTGGAGAGGGAGAAGCGTTGGTTTACTGATCTCTTTCAGGTCCTGGCTGAGCTTCAACAAGATCTGGTGTTAGACGAAGTTTCTTTCTGGTATACACTATGGTTGATAGTGTATGAGTCACAGGCTTCTCTGGCTGATATATATGAGTTATAATTCACAGTGATACTCTCCGGGGGCAAACAAAACTAGACTAATCAGTGTAGGAGAAGTTGAAGTGGAAGCAGTGGAGGCAGAAGGTCGCAAATCGCCACTCACCCGGATTGTTCTTCTTGGATTGGGTTCAATGGATCGAATCTGATCAACCATTTAGTTGGAATGGATCCTAAACCCATACCCATAACGTTGGAGGGGGATAGCTACTACTATATTTTATATGAAACTTCAATCTGTTTTCAAGGTAGACCTTTTGCCCGGAGTAGCCATTCTCCCTTTTATTGAGGCTTTTGACCAGATAGCTTCGGGAATGAACCGGAAAATGTTTCCAAATGAATGGATTTCCGCTACTTTATCTGTCGAATCAGGGAATCCTGAAGCTTGACCGGCTTGACAGGTGCCTCTTTATTTCTATTTCTTTTCCCGTCAAGAGATCTTCTTTAATTAGTACTTTTTTCCAAGATGGAGAATGTTGCCCATCTCTTCTTCTTTCTTTACCCGCTTTTCCTCGAAGACTGCAGAGCGTAACTGGCTTTTCTCTTGTCTCCTGAGCCCGAACTTAGCGACTTGACTGTGTGAAGCATACAGCTAGCCTTACTTCTGAGCCAGGATCAAACTCTTCTTTTGAGTATGATTGTTCCAAACAAACAGTGGTAGAACCTGGTACCAGGATTCCCTGGTCATACCAGAATGACCTGGTGAACCGGGCGTACTACTCTGCAAGCACCCTTAAATCTTAAAGATTTTTGCTACTTTCTTTTTCTTTAGAAAGAATCTATCTCACTGGAAAGAAGGAAGAAGACATTGGATCTTATATACGTCACCGGTGTACTTACTTCAAAGTTTGGGCCTCTTTCGATAGAAGCACTTTATTCTCTAGAGAGAGAGATCAGTCCTTTTCTTTTGAATAGCGAAGGGAGCGAATCCCATTCTAAGCTAATGAGACTTATACGGCGTTAGACACGCTATTTATGGTATAAATAATAGGTGGGCCCCTAGACGACTGTTAGCTCGCCTGCGCCCAGTACTCTTTAACTTTATGTTTATGGCTAGCCTTATCTTCATCACTGGATTACCCAAGGTGAAGGATTTGGGGTTGATTATGGTGGTGGTCGACCGCTTTTCCAAGTATGCTTCTTTTTCCCCCGCCCCACATGCATGTACTGCCGAGGTGGCAGCAGATCTATTCTTCAAGAATGTTGTAAAGTACTGGTTGAAAATACCGGCTGATGGTGCTAGACCCGTAAGACTCGCTATCGACTACTCAGAAAGAAAGACTAAAGCAAAAGAATGGATTAAGGTGATACTAAACACTTAGCCGATTCGAAGGCTTCAACCGCTGTTAGGACCGACTACCGGACTGATAGAGCGAGAAAGGTAGGTGGAAATTAGGACTATGATCTGAAAGCTGCTGCTTTGGCTATGGCTTGCTTGTCAAAGCCGGGCTTCCTCTTTTTTTTTTTCTTACTTCGGTCCACCCCCTAAGTGAGGAGATCGCGCATCGGCTCTGAGATCTTCCATATTTTCCGCTCCAGGTGATGTCATCGCTTACAGCAGGTTGGTCTATGTATGCCTATTTCCAAAGTTCCATTGGTCGTAAGAGAAAGAAGTTCAGGCACAGAGGTCCTCGAAGACAAATGAACAACGCCATATTTATTTGAATAAGGCTAATGTTAGCAAATAAGAAAATAAAAAATAGAAAGGAAAGCAAACAAAGAAAGCCAATCGGAAATGATTTTATCACTACGCGAATAAAAAATAAAAGTCGGAGCGAGAATCACCTTAGGGCTAGGCCACCTGCCTGACTATCTATTGTCTCAGCAGGCCTTAACCCGGCAAAAGACGACAGAGGCATAAAGGAAGGTTGATGCAGAATAAGCGATGTTCTTGCTCTTCTTTCTCTTGGAAGAAGAATGGCTGTTGTTGAATCAGTTTCAAGTGGTGGGATCATATTCATATATAATAGTAGAATCCCGTCTCCTTAAAGGAGCGATCTCTCCCTCAAAGTAGAACGAGCATAATCGAAGACAGATGGTAGCGTATTCTAAGTAGTTGATCTCACGTGCTATCCGAAAGTATTCTTAGTCTTCGTCTGCTCTCAATGCCCGGAACAGGCTCTTAATTAAATAGAAATCCCGTTAGTGAAGTCACTCTCGGAGTTGAAAACGACTAAGCTTTTTGCCTTGACCTTGACACTAGTCTTAGCCGGCACCTTGTCTTCTTTGGCGGGAAGGGCTACTAATAGTGGTGCGGTATCTGGGAACTCCCCTTTCGAAATAGGAAGAATAGCGTAGTAAACAGTGACCCTCGGGGAGCTGCTCTTTATGAATAAGAAGTTTAGTCCTCAAATCAGCAAATGTGAGATTAGCATTCATCTTGGTGATGGTAGTGGTAAAGGATTCATACTCATAAGGAAGACCGGCTAGAGCATGAATGACCATGTCCTTGTTCAACACAGGAGCATTGATGGCTGCCAAAGCATCACAGATAGCCTTCAACTCACGAAGATAAGTGGCCATGGGTTTGGTCCCTTTTGAGTATCTTCTGAAGATCAAACCGAAGTTGCATCTCTTGAGCAGCGGATTGATCCATAAAACGTCGCTCAAGAGCAATCCAAACATCCCGAGAAAGTGGGGAGGTCATGAACATCGGCAAAGATTTCCAAAGGGTGGCCTTGATCCATGAACGCACACTTTGATCAGTCCGTACCCGGTTTGGAATTTTCGACCCTCAGCATCACAAAGATATGTAGGAGGGGAAGGTAAGCCGAGGGAGTTAAGCATATCCGTAAGCTATAGTGATCAGGCAAGCAAGATAGCTGAACCATCAAGTTCATTTGATCAAGGTTCTCATACGGCATGTGATTCTTACTAATCCTAAGGCAAAGGGTCGAGAAAGTCAACGCCACTATTCTTAAACAACTTGGAGTCGGGCCTTCTTTTCTTTTCACACAATTACGGATACGAAAATTATGGGAAAAATTGGATTCAATTGTCAACTGCTCCTATCGGAAATAGGATTTACTACGGATTCGAGCAATAGCACATGATTTCAAAAAACCGTACGATTTTCCCGATCTAAATAAAGCAGGTTTTCCATTAAGAAGATTTGGCTCAGCATGTTCTATTCGATACGGGTAGGAGAAGAACCCGACTCGGTTTTCTTAAAAAAATAGAGAAATCAGAACCAAGTCAAGATGATACGGATCAACCCCTCCTCTTGTGTTCTTGCGCCAAAGATCTTACCATTTCCGAAGTAACTGGAGTTACATCTATTTTTCCATTTCAATTCAAGAGTTCTTATGTGTTTCCACACCCCTTCGAGACCCCGAAAAATGGACAAATTCCTTTTCTTAGGAACACATACAAGATTCGTCACCACAAAAAGGATAATCGTAAACCCACCGTTAACTACTTCGATTTCATAGTAATAAAAATACATGTCTTACCAAGACACAATTTGTAACTTGCTATCCTCTTTCCTAGCAGGCAAAGATTTACCTCCGTGGAAAGGATGATTCA